TAGAAATCTAATGCAAAACAAAAAAGAAAGAAATGATTTTTGTTTTTTAACAGTTTGGGGACTGGAAACGGACCTTCCTTTTGGTTCTCCTCGACAAAGATCTTCCTTTTTTAAACCTATTTTTAAGGAATTGGAAACAAAGATTGGAAAATCAAAAAATACCTATTTTTTAGTTCGAAAAACTTTAAAGGGAAAGACGAAATTAGTTTCAAAACAAATAAAAAATTGGGTTATACAAAATTCATTTTTTATAGAAAAAAAAATAAGAGTATTTTCAAAATTAAACCCAATCTTATTCTTTAGCGCAAGCAAGGTCTATAAATCGAATCAAACGAAAAACAACAAAGACTCTACAAGCATCAATGAGCTAATTCCTGAATCATTGATTAGTCAAATTCAATCTTCAAACCGGACAATGACAGAAAAAAAAAATAAGGATCTAACTGCTAGGGCAATCACAATCCGGAATCAAATAGAAAGAATGACAAAAGATAAAAAAAAAAACACAAGAATATATATTAGTGCTAACAAAAGAATTTATAAAGATAAAAGATTGGAATTTTCAAATTTTTTTTTTGAAATAATAAAACGTAGAAATGTTCGATTAATCTCGAAAATATATTTCTTTATAAATTTGATTGTTGAAAGAATATACATAAATCCTGTTTTGTCTATCATTAATCTTTCCAAACTCATTAGACAGCCCTTTCTCAACTCAACAAACAAATTTATCAATAAATTCATAAATATTCATGAAGCGGATGAAGAAAGAATTAATAAAAAAAACGAAAATCTAATTCACTTTATTTCAATTATTTCAACTATACAAAAGTCAATTAATACTATTAGGAATCAAATAAATTCACAAAAATGTTGCTACTTATTCTACTTGTCACAAGCATATGTATTTTACAACTTATCACAGACTCAAGGTATTAATTTGGATAAATTAAGATATGTTTTTAAATATCACGATTACGGAATTACTTTTAAGAATTCCTTTGAAGGGATAATTCACTTGCAATTAAATCAGAATAAACGCTTCAATTATGGAACAAATCATTGGAAAACCTGGGTAAAGAAATTAAAACGACACCATCAATATAATTTATCTAAGATTCGAAGGTCTAGATTATTACCAAAAGGGTTGAGAAATAAAATTTCTCAACACCCTATGGCTCAAAATTGCAAAAGGGGTTCATATGAAAAATATGAAAAAGATGTATTAATCTCGTTCAAAAAACAAAATACTGTTGAAGCCTATTTCTTACAGACTAAAAACGATAATTTAAAAAAAAACTCTCGATATGATCTTTTATCATATCAATCTAGTAATTCTGAAAATCAAAAAAAGGGGGACTTATCTATTTATGGATCACCTTTTGAAACACAAGTAAATAGAAAACAAGGTAGTTATTCCAACTCAAACACGCATAAATACAACTTTTTTGATATATGGGAAAGGAGTCCTATTCCTAATTATATAGGAAAGAGCGATAGAAAATATTTTGATTGGAAAACTCTCCATTTTGATCTTAGACAAAAGATCGCTATTGAATACTGGATCAAGATCGATACTAAGAGTAATCAAAATACTAAGATTAAGACTAACAATTATCAAATAATTGTTAAAAAAAACCTTTTTTATCTCGCGCTTCCGAAAAAACTTAAAATTAAGGCGCCAAACCCCCCAAAAACCTTTTTAGATTGGACGGGAATGAATGAGGAAATACGAAAGTGTCCCATCTCAACCCTAGACTTTTGGCTCTTCCCAGAATTTTTAATACTTTCTAATCTATATAAAATGAAACCTTGGGTTATACCGAGTAAAGGACTTCTTTTACGAAGGGATCTAAATAAAAATATCGTTGAGAACAAAAAAGTTGAATGGCTTATACCGTCTAAAAAAAAAAATCTAACAAGCAAAAGAAATCTTAGATCAGATGTACAAAAACGGGTAAATCTTGAATCCCACTTTTCAACAAAGCATCAAAAAGATATTGAAGAAGACTATGGAGGATCAAAAGTAACGAGGAGTAAAAAAAAAAAACAATACAAAAGCAAGGTAGAAGCAGAATTCAATTTATTGCTGAAACGTTATTTACTTTTTCAATTGAGATGGGGTGATGCTTTGAATCAACGAATGATCAATAATATCAAAATATATTGTCTACTGCTTAGACTGTTAAATCCAAGAAAAATTGTTATATCTTCAGTTCAGCGAAGAGAAATGACCTTGGATATACTGCTAATTCAGAATAATTTAAGTGTTGTAGAATTGATAAAAAAAGGGATATTAGTTATCGAACCCGCCCGTTTGTCTGTAAAAAATGATAGACGGTTTATTCTGTATCAAACTTTATGTATTTCATTGGTTCATAAGAGTAAGCACAAAACTAATCAAGGATACCCAGAACAAGCAGATATTGATAAGAATTTTTTTGATTTACTTGCTCCTGAAACCATTTTACCTCATAAATATCGTAGAGAGTTTAGAATGAAAATGAATTTAAATTCCAAAAATAGGAATAAAAATCTAGGATTTTGCATCGTGAATAACTGTAGTCAATCTTTTGACAAACATAAGCATCTTGATAAAAAGAAGAATGAATTAATTAAAGTCAAATTTTTGACTTGCTCTAATTATCGATTAGAGGATTTAGCTTGTATGAATCGCTATTGGTTTGATACAAATAATGGAAGTCGTTTCAGTATGTTAAGGATATATAAGTATTCCGAGTTGAAACGTTGTTGGTAGCACCCCTTTCCTATATATATTATATCCTATCCCTATTCGATAAAGAAATTCAAGTTGTTGTATATACCACAGTAAAATTACTAACATTATTCTTATTCATCAGTCAAATCCATATCGTTAAAAAAATTGGAAGAGGGAAAATCTTGTATGATCAAAAATGTATTGATTTCGATTAGCTCTAAAGAAGAAAACAGAGGGTCTGTTGAATTTCAAATATTAAGTTTTACCAATAAGATACGGAGGCTTACTTCGCATTTAGAATTGCACAAAAAAGATTTTTTATCTCAGAGAGGATTGCGAAAAATTTTAGGAAAACGTCAACGGCTGTTGGCTTATTTGTCAAAAAAAAATAGAGTACATTATAAAGAATTAATTGGTCAATTGAGTATTCGAGAGACAAAAATTCGTTAATTGAAAAATTAATATTGTTTTAAGTGCTTATTTTTTTTTATTCTTTAATTCGAATTTTTTATTTTTATTAATTTCTTTTGACTTTCAGCAATTCATGTAAGAATGAATCAATAAAAAACTTATGACTGGGCCAGATACAAGAAAAGACCTTATGATAGTAAATATGGGTCCTCACCACCCATCAATGCATGGTGTTCTTCGACTCATCGTTACTCTAGATGGCGAAAATGTTGTCGACTGTGAACCAATATTGGGTTATTTACATAGAGGGATGGAGAAAATTGCGGAAAATCGAACAATTTTACAATATTTACCTTATGTAACTCGCTGGGATTATTTAGCGACTATGTTCACAGAAGCAATAACAGTAAATGGTCCCGAACAGTTAGGAAATATTCAAGTACCTAAAAGAGCTAGTTATATCCGAGTTATTATGTTGGAGTTGAGTCGTCTAGCTTCACATTTGTTATGGCTTGGGCCTTTTATGGCAGATATTGGCGCACAAACCCCTTTCTTCTATATTTTTCGAGAAAGAGAATTGATTTATGATCTATTCGAGGCTGCTACAGGTATGCGAATGATGCATAATTATTTTCGTATCGGAGGAGTAGCTGCTGATTTACCTTATGGCTGGATAGATAAATGTTTGGATTTTTGTGAGTTTTTTTTAACAGGGGTTAATGAGTATAAAAGACTTATTACGCGTAATCCCATTTTTTTAGAACGAGTTGAGGGTGTAGGTATTATTGGTGGAAAAGAAGCATTAAATTGGGGTTTATCAGGACCAATGTTACGGGCTTCCGGAATCCAATGGGATCTTCGTAAAGTTGATCGTTATGAATGTTACGACGAATTGGATTGGGAGGTTCAATGGCAAAAAGAAGGGGATTCATTAGCTCGTTATTTAGTACGAATCGGTGAAATGACAGAATCCCTAAAAATTATACAACAGGTTCTGGAAGGACTTCCTGGGGGACCCTATGAGAATTTAGAAATCCGACGTTTTGATAGAGTAAAAGATACAGACTGGAATGATTTTGAATATCGATTTATTAGTAAAAAACCTTCTCCAACCTTTGAATTGTCGAAACAAGAACTTTATGTGAGAGTCGAAGCCCCAAAGGGCGAATTGGGAATTTTTCTAATAGGAGATCAGAGTCTTTTTCCTTGGAGATGGAAAATACGCCCGCCGGGTTTTATCAATTTGCAAATCCTTCCTCAGTTAGTTAAAAGAATGAAATTGGCTGATATTATGACGATACTAGGGAGCATAGATATCATTATGGGAGAAATTGATCGTTAAAATGATAATGGATACAACAGAAATACAAGCTATCAACTCTTTTTATAGATTCGACTTCTTACTCAATTTTAAAGGGTTATATAGAATCATATGGACGCTTGTCCCTATTTTTACTCTTGTATTAGGAATCATAATAGGTGTACTCATAATTGTTTGGTTAGAAAGAGAAATATCCGCAGGTATACAACAACGTATTGGACCTGAATACGCGGGCCCCTTAGGAATTCTTCAAGCTCTAGCAGATGGTACAAAACTGCTTTTCAAAGAGAACCTTCTTCCATCTAGAGGGGATACTCGCTTATTCAGTATCGGACCATCCATCGCAGTTGTAGCAGTTTTACTAAGTTATTCAGTAATTCCTTTTGGCTATCACCTTATTCTAGCCGATCTTAGTATTGGTGTTTTTCTATGGATCGCTATTTCAAGCATTGCTCCCATTGGACTTCTTATGTCGGGATATGGATCAAATAATAAATATTCCTTTTTGGGTGGTCTACGAGCCGCTGCTCAATCAATTAGTTATGAAATACCATTAACTTTATGTGTACTATCAATATCTCTACGTGCGATTCGGTGAAATAAAGGATTTCAACTACTTTTGAATTCTAATAAGAAAATCAAGTTAACAAGTTAAATAGGTTGATTTTCTATTTTTATTTTATTATTCGAGTTGATGAATAAAAGTTAAGTTATATGAGTGAAATAAAACGGCTTTTAATTTTGCAGTAAAAGATTGATTCTCATTTCCTATGTACAAGGATTAAGTAAAAGGAAACATAAGTAGTAGGGACTGTTTACCCCAAGACCTTACCCCAAGATTGGTTGTTTATTCATCACTTCTTGAAGCGGGTTTAAAAGATAGATTTTTTAATCTATTAGCCTAGGTATTAGGTATATTAAAAAAAATTCAGGTTGAACAAAATTGAGTGGATGGTTAGGAAGACTAAGATACACAAAGAATTAGTAATGAAGATTCTCTAAGTTATCCGCGAGAACGTTTGTATACATAAAAGGAATTTGAATTGGGACTTTTAGTTGGTAGAAATGATCAAGAAGTACTACCCACGATTCCGATTCAGAGTATGCTCCTATCCGTCGATTAAAAAAATAACTATTACGAACGAAGTAATCTTTTACTTTTTGTAAAATCCCTTAATATACGATATACGAGAAAAAGATAAGATCAATTCCGAAGCATTTTTTAATTAATATTAAAAAATAAAAAAAAAATAAAGCAAACAGAATTCCGCCGATTTAATTCGGGACCTTGGGAGAAGTTTTAACTCTATCCTACAAAATATAAAAATCAATAATAATGAAATGTCCTTATATTTAGCTGTGATCTTTGAGGAGCCGTATGAGGTGAAAATCTCATGTACGGTTTTGGAATAGCGATGAAAACGGTGGAATTCTGATCGACTATAATTATCTAACAGTTCAAGTACAGTTGATATAGTTGAAGCGCAGTCAAAATATGGTTTTTGGGGGTGGAATCTGTGGCGTCAACCTATAGGATTTATCATTTTTTTGATTTCTGCTCTAGCCGAGTGTGAGAGATTACCTTTTGATTTACCAGAAGCAGAAGAAGAGTTAGTAGCCGGTTATCAAACCGAATATTCCGGCATCAAATTTGGTTTATTTTACCTTGCTTCTTATCTGAATCTACTAGTTTCTTCATTATTTGTAACAATTATTTACTTTGGGGGTTGGAATCTTTCGATTCCCTATCTATTTGTTCCTGACATTTTTTTCATAAATAAACCGGGGAAAGTCTTTGGAACAATAATCAGTATCTTTATTACATTAGGTAAAACTTACTTGTTCTTGTTCATTTCGATTGCCACAAGATGGACTTTACCAAGGCTCAGAATGGACCAACTATTAAATCTTGGTTGGAAATTTCTTTTACCTATTTCTCTAGGTAATCTGTTATTAATAACCTCGTTTCACCTTCTTTCGCTATAAGGTATTAGAGTAATTTCTATTCACGACTTCTCTCAAACAAGAGAAAGAAACACGTATTTTGAATTTATACCTATTCACGATATGTTCCCTATGTTAACTGAGTTGATTAATTATGGTCAACAAACAATACGAGCGGCTCGGTACGTAGGTCAAGGTTTCACAATTACTCTGTCTCATGTGAATCGTTTACCGATAACTATTCAATACCCTTATGAAAAACCGATCACATCGGAACGTTTACGGGGCCGCATCCATTTTGAATTTGATAAATGCATCGCTTGTGAAGTATGTGTTCGTGTATGTCCTATCGATCTACCCGTTGTAGATTGGAAATTGGAAAGTAATATTCGAAAGAAACGGTTGTTTAATTACAGTATTGATTTTGGAATCTGCATATTTTGTGGGAATTGTGTCGAGTATTGTCCGACAAATTGTTTATCAATGACTGAAGAATATGAACTTTCGACTTATGATCGTCATGAATTGAATCATAATCAAATTGCTTTAGGTCGGTTACCGACATCAGTAATTGACGATTACACAATTCGAACAATTTCGAATTCACCTCAAATAAAAAACGTATAAACCCCCTGAAAAATAAGGTTTTGTTTGATCAATCAAGATATTGGCTAAAATCTTCATTTAAAATGATTTTAAAATATACATTTTAAAATTCTTTTTTTTTTTGGTCTAATTATCTAATTACAATGCCCCAAGAACACTATCTACATCAAGCCACACCCATTCAACTTTTGTTTAGTTTTAATTAAGTTAAGAAGTATCATAAACATAAAACAAGCGGAGTCTCTTCTTTTTTCTTTTTCCCGGTCAGGTCAATAAAGTCATGAAATACTTTTATTTCTATCTTTTTAAATTAAATGGATTTACCTGAACCAATACCAGATTTTATTTTAGTCTTTCTGGGATCAAGTCTGATCTTAGGGGGTTTAGGGGTCGTATTACTTCCCAATCCAATTTTTTCTGCTTTTTCGTTGGGATTTGTTTTGGTTTGTATATCTTTAGTCTATATTTTATTGAGTTCTTACTTTGTAGCTGCTGCGCAGCTACTGATTTACGTAGGGGCTATAAATATTTTAATCATTTTTGCTGTGATGTTCATGAATGGTTCAGAATATTCCAACTATTTTAATTCTTGGACAGTTGGGGATGGAATTACTTTGATGCTTTCTACAAGTCTTTTTATTTCGCTAATTACTACTATTCCAGATACGTCATGGTACGGAATTTTTTGGCCTACAAGATCAAACCAGATTGTGGAGCAAGATTTGATAATTAATAGTCAACAAATTGGAATTCATTTATCAAGAGATTTTTTTCTTCCATTTGAACTTATTTCAATAATTCTTTTAGTTGCTTTAATAGGCGCAATTGCTGTAGCTCGTAAATAACAATAATAAAATCATCAATGAAAAAATTTAATATGTGTTATATGTCATTCAATCGAATCGGTTGAATTCTTATTTCGATTAAAAATCATGAGATTTCGAAGGAGTTGTTTAATAATGCTAGAACATGTACTTGTTTTGAGTGCCTATTTATTTTGTATAGGCATCTATGGATTGATCACAAGTCGAAATATGGTTAGGGCCCTTATGTGTCTTGAACTTATACTGAATGCAGTTAATATGAATTTTGTAACATTTTCTGGTTTTTTTGATAATCGTCAATTAAAGGGAGAAATCTTATCAATTTTTGTTATAGCTATTGCAGCCGCTGAAGCAGCTATTGGACCGGCTATTCTTTCAGCAATTTATCGTAATCGAAAATCAACTCGTATTAATGAATCCAATTTATTGAGTAAGTAGTATTTATTATATAAATTTGAATATTTTAAATATTCAATATTAATAAATAAAAAATAAATAAAGAAATGAGAATTCGTATAGTTGCTACATTAAGATATGATCTTGGTTAAAAAAATAGACTAAATCAAAGTATTTTGGCCTTGTCTACTAAAGCAATCCAGAAATAGATTGATTAGAAAAATTCTGATAACTTTCTGATAACTTGTTGATTCGTCTGGTATCTAAATATATGGTTTGTTTCTAAGATTACCAGATTGAAATCTTATAACGTTCAAAAATGCATAGATCCAATGTCACATTCAGTAAAGATTTATGATACATGTATAGGATGTACTCAATGTGTCCGAGCTTGCCCAACTGATGTATTAGAAATGATACCTTGGGACGGATGTAAAGCAAAACAAATTGCTTCTGCTCCAAGAACAGAAGACTGCGTTGGTTGTAAAAGATGCGAATCTGCCTGTCCAACAGATTTTTTGAGTGTTCGGGTTTATTTATGGCATGAAACAACTCGCAGTATGGGGCTAACTTATTAATTTAATACGCTCTAGAAAACTAGACTTGAACCCATAACCCATTTTATTTTATTATTTTTTTACCGACAAGATTTGTGCTCATAAAAATATTATGAGCACGGGTTTTTCTGGTCCAAGTATATCTTGTCTTTACCACGAATTTTTTTCCTTGGTTAACGCTAATTGTAGTTTTTCCAATATCTGCGGGTTCCTTAATTTTCTTTTTTCCACATAGGGGAAATAGGATCATTCGTTGGTATACTATTTGTATATGCGTCTTAGAATTCCTTTTAATAGCCTATACATTTTGTTATCATTTCCAACCAGATGATCCATTAATACAATTAGTGGAGGATTCTAAATGGGTCAGTTTTTTTGATTTCCATTGGAGATTAGGAATAGATGGACTTTCTATAGGACCCATTTTACTAACAGGATTCATCACCACTCTAGCTACTTTATCGGCTTGGCCGGTTACTAGAGATTCTCGATTATTTCATTTCCTAATGTTAGCAATGTACAGCGGGCAAATAGGATCATTTTCTTCTCGAGACCTTTTACTTTTTTTCATCATGTGGGAGTTAGAATTAATTCCCGTTTATCTACTTCTATCTATGTGGGGAGGAAAGAAACGTCTGTATTCGGCTACAAAATTTATTTTGTACACGTCTGGAGGCTCCGTTTTTCTATTAATGGGAGTTCTGTGTATCGGTTTATATGGTTCTAATGAACCAACATTAAATTTTGAAACATTGGCCAATCAGTCATATCCTGGTGCCTTAGAAATACTATTCTATATTGGTTTTTTTATTGCTTTTGCTGTCAAATCACCGATTATACCTTTACATACATGGTTACCAGATACCCACGGAGAAGCACATTATAGTACTTGTATGCTCCTAGCTGGAATCTTATTAAAAATGGGAGCATATGGGTTGATTCGTATCAATATGGAATTATTTTCTCACGCCCATTATTTATTTTCCCCTTGGTTAGTAATAGTGGGCACAATCCAAACAATCTATGCGGCTTCAACATCTCTTGGCCAACGGAATTTAAAAAAAAGAGTAGCGTATTCGTCTATATCTCATATGGGCTTTATAATTATAGGAATTGGTTCGATAAGTGATACAGGACTTAATGGAGCTCTTTTACAAATAATATCTCATGGATTTGTTGGTGCTGCACTCTTTTTCTTGTCGGGGACGGCTTACGATAGAATACGTCTTGTTTATCTTGACGAAATGGGCGCAATAGCTATCCCAATGCCAAAAGTATTCACGATGTTCAGTAGCTTTTCGATGGCTTCACTTGCATTACCGGGTATGAGTGGTTTTGTTGCTGAATTAGTAGTTTTTTTTGGAATAATTACCAGCCAAAAATATTTTTTACTGTCAAAAATGCTAATTACTTTTCTAATGGCAATTGGAATCATATTAACTCCTATTTATTCATTATCTCTGTCACGACAGATGTTCTATGGATACAAGCTTTTTAATGCTCAAAATTCTTATTTTTTTGATTCGGGACCACGAGAGTTATTTATTTCAATTTCTCTCTTTTTACCCGTCCTAAGTATTGGTATGTACCCAGATTTCATTTTTTCACTGTCGATTGACAGGGTAGAAATTATTATATCTAATTATTTTCTAAATGGTTTTTATAACTAAATATAACTAAACTTAAAAATGCTATGATTTAAAAATAATTTAGAAGTTATTTTTAAGTAAAGAAAATTGAAAACCACATGGATACGAACCGTATGAATCGATAGAATATTCATACGGTTCGTATCCATGTGGTTTTATATGCAACATACTCTGTTGTAGTCGTAAGATACATTCGTGACTTTAATTATATGTTAAAGTAAAGGAACCATAACTATGCAACCCTACTCCAAATAGATTGACCCCAAAATAGCATATCCAAATTATAAGAAAGCCCATAGACGCTACAATTGCCGAATTTTCTCCTTGCAAGTTTCGATTTGTTCGAGTATGTAAATAAATCGCGAATATGATCCAAGTAATAAATGCCCACGTTTCTTTTGGGTCCCAATTCCAATACGACCCCCATGCTTCATTAGCCCATACTGCTCCCGAAAGAATACCTATGGTTAAAAATAGAAACCCTAAACTAATAACCCGATAACTCCAATAATCCAATTCTTGAATCAATTGTGATCTGTAATAATTCTTGCCGAAAAAAAAATTCTTTTTTTTTATTTTTAAAAAATTATTTCTTTGACCGATGTATTCAATTTTACTAAAGGTAAATGAATCGTGTACTAAAAACTGACTTTGACAAAAAAGATAGAAAATTTTTATGCTTTTTCGAAATGTAATCACTAGAAGTGCTGCTGATAATAATGATCCACATAAAAGGGATGCATAACCCAATATCATCATTGTTACGTGCATCATTAACCATTCGGATTGAAGAGCAGGTACTAATACTGAGGATTGGTGTATTTCAGTTAAAAGTCCTGACATTGAAAAGCCTTGAGTAAAAACAGCACTTGAACTCGTTATTATGCTTAATAAATTACTCTTTTTTTTGAAATATAGAATTATATGAAGAAGGGAAAAACTCCATGATAGGAAGATTAGTGATTCATATAAATCACTTAGTGGAAAATGACCCGAATAAACCCAACGCGTAACTAATAATCCTGTTATACAGAAAAAACTAACTAGTAGGCCCTTTTCGGACAAATGAGATAATTGTACTACTTCATCTACAAAAAAAAAGGTTGTTAAACGAATTAGAATTACGATTGAAAGAATTGAAAAGGAAATATGTGTTAATATATGTTCTAAGGTTGAAAATATCATACAAAATCTTAAAAAATGCGTTGCTTAAATGCAACTCAAGAGTTAAATTAATTATAGAATCTTTTTATTCTTTTTAAAATTAAAAGTGAAAGGGTGACATGCCGCTACTCGGACTCGAACCGAGATGCTCTAGCACTGCTTCCTAAGAGCAGCGTGTCTACCAATTTCACCATAGCGGCTTGTGTTCAACTTATCAACTTATAATAGCTAATGAATAAACAACCGTCGAGAATTTAGCAGTCCATTAAGAGTAATTTTTTTAGTTTCTTTATAGGGATTTGAACCTTGGTTAGTTTAGGGACTTAAGAGGTTTTCGTGGGTTTTCGGCTACTCTAGAATTGTATTGTAACTAGATAATTATAATTCGAACCTAAAATCTCAAGCAAGAGTCAATCAAGGGATATAACTAAAAAACAGTTTTGTTTTACTTTTTCAATTTTAATGAACCTTTTCTCTATTTTTTTTTTTAATTTCAGGAATCAAATGGAACAAAAGAATTTATTTTAGGTTATCAATGAAGAAAAAACAGAAAAAGAAGACATCCAAAGGAGATACATTGTTCTTATTAAAAGCTCTTACTAAATTTTTGATTTAATTGAGTTGATAGTAGGAGATATATCAGTAATTTATATATTAATTCCTACAAATAAAAAAAATAAAGTTATTTGAAAGTATTTCAAACTGTTGGTTAATTTCACTTAACCAAATATCTTAAGACCCCTATCGAAAACGTCTATAGTCTATAGATAAAAAAAAGAGAGATAAAACGAAAAATTTTCGTATTTTTCTAGTAAATGTAACAAAAATGCGTTGATGGGGAAACTAAGCTTTCCCGTTCGGGAAATTAAAAAATTAACACAAAAAAATCTTTTATTTTGTTCATTCGTTTGTCAGCAACAAATACTTTTTTGATAAAAAAAGTATTTGTATTTACTAAATTCAGTAAAGGGGGCTAGTTCCTTTATTTACTGAATTTAGTAAATAATCTAAAAGCAACGACTAGAAAATAAAAGAGAAAAGAGTAAGCTGAGTTTCATTTTCTAGTGCGTTGCGTGAATAAAGAATAAATGAGTCAATTTTTGAATGCATTCAGATAATTGCAACTTTATTACTTATTTTTTTTTTGTTGCACAAAAAAACTTTTTGAATTTCCAGTCAAAAGAGATTTACCTAATGAAAAAGCTTTTAAAGCCGTCCAATATCCCTTCCTTTTCCAAATATTTTTACGAATATGCTTTTTTGATGTAGAAATGCGCTTTTTTGGAACTGCCATTTAAAAAGAATTCCTTATTGTTCTAGTTGGATGTGAAAGACATGTATTGTTCAAAAGAAGTTCTTCCTTCCTATTATATTCATATATTCATTCGATTTATTTGCTAATGAATATTATCTTCGAAAAAAAAAAAAAGAAATATAATAAATATATTCAGAAAAATAAAAAAATAATAAATAATAAGAAAAATGATAGATTTCGGTAGTTTTACTTAGTGCATATCTTCCCTTTTAGTTATTCCTCTCAAAGAGGTAAGATCTGGTGAATCGGAAACAATAAAAATCAATTAGGAAACTAATAATTAAAAAACTTTTTATGCAACAGACATATCAATATGGGTGGATTATCCCTTTCATTCCACTTCCAGTTCCTATATTCCTAGGGTTGGGTCTTCTTCTTTTTCCAACAACAACAATCAGACTTCGCCGTATGTGGTCTTTTCAGAGTGTTTTATTGTTAAGTATAATCTTGATTTTTTCAACTAACCTGTCTATTCAGCAAATAAATAGCAATTCTATTTATCAATATGTATGGTCTTGGCTCATTACTAACGACTTTTCTTTAGAATTGGGTTATTTACTAGACCCACTTACTTCTATTATGTCAATATTAATCACTACCGTTGGAATTGCGGTTCTTTTTTATAGTGATAATTATATGGCTCATGATCAATCTTATTTGAAATTTTTCACTTCTATGAGTTTTTTTAGTACTTCAATGTTAGGATTAGTTACTAGTTCTAATTTGATACAAATTTATATTTTTTGGGAATTGGTTGGGATGTCTTCTTATCTCTTAATTGGCTTTTGGTTCGCACGACCTCTTGCGGCAAATGCTTGTCAAAAATCTTTTGTAACTAATCGGGTAGGAGATTTTGGTTTATTATTAGGAATTTTAGGGTTTTATTGGATAACGGGTAGTTTCGAATTTGAGGATTTATTCGAAATAGTGAATAACTTGATTTATGCTAATGAAGTAAATCCTTTATTTCTTACTTTGTGTGCTGTTCTATTATTTGCTGGTTCCGTTGCTAAATCTGCACAATTTCCCCTTCATGTCTGGTTGCCTGATGCTATGGAGGGGCCTACTCCCATTTCTGCTCTTATACACGCTGCCACTATGGTAGCAGCGGGAATTTTTCTTGTCGCTCGGCTTCTTCCTCTTTTCATAGTTATACCCCCCACAATGAATTTAATCTCGTTAATAGCAATAATAACAGTTTTATTAGGAGCTGTTTTAGCTCTTGCTCAAAAAGACATTAAGAGAGGTTTAGCATATTCCACAATGTCCCAATTGGGTTATATGATGTTAGCTCTTGGTATGGGATCTTATCGAAATGCTTTATTCCATTTAATAACTCATGCCTATTCCAAAGCATTATTATTTTTAGGATCGGGATCCATTATTCATTCAATGGAAAGGCTTGTTGGCTATTCACCCTCAAAAAGTCAAAATATGGTTCTTATGGGAGGGTTGAGAAAATATATACCGATTACAAAAACGTCTTTTTTTTTAGGTACACTTTCTCTTTCTGGTATTCCACCTTTAGCCTGCTTTTGGTCTAAAGATGAAATTCTTAATGATAGTTGGTTGTATTCAGCCACTTTTGCACTAATAGCTTGGTCCACTGCGGGATTAACCGCATTTTATATGTTTCGGATCTATTTCCTTACTTTTGAGGGACATTTAAATGTTCATTTTCAAAATTATAGTGGTAAACAAAAAATCGCCTTCTATTCAATATCTTTGTGGGGGACGGGAGTTTCAAAAAGAATTAGCCAAAATTCTTCTTTATTAAGTAGTCAAAGTTCCTCAAAAAAGATATTGAATAGAAGGGTTGATTCTAATTTTAGAAATAGGATACAACCCTTTTTTACTAGTACAAGGACTCCTTTTGACAACAAAAAACCTTACCCCTATCCTTGTGAATCTGACAGTACTATCTTATTCCCTCTCCTTATATTGGGCCTATTTACTTTGTTCATTGGATCCATAGGAATTCCTGTCAATCAAGAACAAGAGGGGGTCTATTCGGATATATTATCTAAATGGTTAGCTCCATCTATAAACCTTTTACATCAAAAATCAAAGAATTACGCAGAATGGTATGAGTTT